ATTATTAGACGACTTGAAAGTTTTCGTTTGTGACGTTTGCGATGATTATATAGAACTAACCATAAAGATATTGGGACTCTATATTTTCTTTTTTCTATTTGGTCTGGTTTAATAGGAACTGCTTTTAGAGTAATTATTCGAATGGAGTTAGCTATTCCAGGGACTTTATTGGATGATGGTCAATTATATAATACTATTGTTACTGCTCATGCTTTAGTAATGATTTTTTTTTTAGTAATGCCTATGATAATGGGCGGTTTTGGAAATTGGCTTGTTCCTTTAATGTTAAGGGCTCCTGATATGGCTTTTCCTCGATTAAATAATTTAAGGTTTTGACTTTTGCCTATGGCTATGCTTTTGTTGGTGAGATCAGCTTATGTTGAAAGTGGAGCTGGGACTGGTTGAACTGTTTATCCCCCTCTTTCTAGCAATATTGCTCATTCTGGTCCTTCGGTAGATTTGGCTATTTTTTCTCTTCATTTAGGGGGTATTTCTTCTATTTTGGCTTCAATTAATTTTGTTGTTACTAGATTTTGTATGCGTCCTGGAGCACAAAAATTAATTCGGACTACAATGTTTATTTGGTGTATTGTAGTAACTGGAATTTTGTTGATTATTGCAATGCCTGTATTAGCTGGAGCTCTTACTATGCTATTAACTGATCGAAATTTTAATACTTCATTTTTTGATCCAGTTGGTTTAGGAGATCCTTTATTATTTGTTCATTTGTTTTGATTTTTTGGGCACCCAGAAGTATATATTTTAATTTTACCAGGGTTTGGAATGATTTCTCATGTAGTAAAGACTGGAAGAGGAAAGTATGAGTTGTTTGGAAAGCTTCCTATAATTTATGCTGTTTTGTCTATTGGGATTTTAGGTTTTATTGTTTGAGGTCATCATATGTTTACTGTAGGAATAAATGTTGATAGCCGAGCATACTTTAGAAGTGTAACTTTGATTATTGCTGTTCCAACTGGTGTAAAAGTTTTTAGTTGATTAGCTACAATGCACGGTGGACACATTCGAAATTGAGCTATGATGTATTGGGCTGGTGGTTTTATTATATTATTTACTGTGGGTGGGTTGAGAGGTATTATTTTGGCTAGAGCATCTTTAGATACAATTTTACATGATACTTATTATGTAGTAGGTCATTTTCATTATGTGTTAAGAATGGGTGCTGTTTTTGCTATGTTTGCTGGTTTTCATTATTGATATCCTATAGTAACTGGAGTTGGTTTACATCCTGTTTGAAGAAAAGGTCAGTTTTGAAGAATGTTTATTGGGGTTAATTTTACTTTTTTTCCTCAACATCTTTTAGGAATGAGCGGAATGCCACGGCGATATCCTGATTATCCTGATACTATACATGTTTTTAATTTAGTTTCAAGTTGGGGGTCTATTGTTTCTTTAGTGAGACTATTTTCTTTTCTTTTTATTTTATGGGAAAGAATGTTGTCTCAGCGATGTCTTGCTTTTCCTATGGTATTTGACACTGAGTTGGAGTGGTCTTCTGCTGATTTTCCAATGCGATTTCATAATATAAGGCAGAGATGTTATAGGCATGTTTCTGGGTTTAAGAAGCGATGTTCAGCTAAAAGAATAGTTGAATAATATTTTGTAAAATTTAATTTTTTTAAGGTTATATTTATAATATAAAAGAATAGTTTAAATTTTTTTGAGAGTTTGATCACAGTTGAGGTTTCCTGATCCAAAAACTGAAAACGCCAAGAATTTGATTTTGTATCATGATATTACTTTGGTTGTAGTAGCAGTGGTTTTAGTTTTGGTAGTTTGGTTTTTGGCAATTTTTTTAATGAGGAAAGTTATTTTTGGTGGGATAATAAATCGTTATATTCATAAAAATGATGTTTTAGAGATTGTATGGACTGTAAGTCCTTCTTTTATTTTGTTTATTTTAGGTTATATTTCTTTAGTTAATTTGTATCAAATGGAGTTGGGGGATGAGACTGAGCATTTAATTAAAGTTACAGGACATCAGTGGTACTGGGATTATGAGTATCTTTTGTCTTTTAATGACTTTTCTAAAATAGATTATAGGTTATGGTTTAGGGATATGGTAAGAAAAAACTTAGAAGAGGTAAATAGAAAAGGGTTAGTATCAGTTTGAGTTGATGTTTTGATGAAAGGGTTAAATGAGTTAACTTTATCTTATGAAGGGGTTGTAGTTTCTGTTAGGTCTGAAAGGGTAAATTTAACTAATTATTTTGATTTGGAAAATTTAAAGGCTGAATTAGGTGAAATAGCTTATGAGAGGAGGCGGGATACATTAAATGAAGAGGTAATTGCTCTTGCTGGTTTTATAGGGGTTGAGGATCGGTTAAAAGATTTTGGTTCTGTAAGAGAAGGTGGAACTATTGAAGATTTTATGTTTAGGTGGCGATTAATAAATTTGTATAGTGGGATTGAAAAAGAGTTAAGAATTGGTAGGGAAAGGTCTGTTTGGTTTGATTATAATTATATTTGAAGTTTAAATTTGTTAAGAGATTCTGTAATTGGAAAAAGAGCTAGAGAGTGGTTTTCTTTTGATTCTATAATTTTAATAATGGAAGGTGATTGAATGTTAAATTATGAGTCTTTTTTAATTCCTCGTGGTGCTGATAGGGTTGAATATGGTTCTTATGAAAGAGGCTTTCGTAATGCTGATGTTACTAATCCATGTTTTTTAGCTCATAGAAGAAATAATGAAGTTTTAGTTTGTACTACAGATGTTATACATAGTTGAGGGATTACTGAGTTGGGAGTAAAGGTTGATGCTATTCCTGGTCGGACAAATTCTTTAGCTGTAAATCCTTATTCTTCTGGGGTTTGTTATGGGAATTGTTATGAGTTGTGTGGTGTTGGTCATAGAGCAATGCCAATTAAAGTGGTTGTTTCTAGGTTAAAAGACACTCAGTGGCTTTTAAAAAGAATAATTATAACAACAGATGAAGTTTCTGATTTGTTTTCAAGTTGAGGTTTATTTAAGTAAATTAATAATAGGAGTATGAGAAAGTATATTTGTCTTCCAAACAAAAGGTCTAAAGTTAGCTATTATAGATTTATATATAGTAAGTGGTGTAAAAAGCATATGTGATTTCGGCTCATAGGGTAATAGGTTTTCTTACTAATTGAGTTATTCAGTACGTAAAAATAATTGATTAATACGTCTTTTTTCTCCAGTTGTGTATGATTTGCCAGCTCCTCCTAATATTACTATTATGTGGAATTTTGGTTCCTTATTAGGGGTATGTTTGATAGTTCAAATTGTTTCTGGGTTAATGTTAGCAACTCACTATACTCCTGAGGTTAACCAAGCTTTTGATTCTGTTGTTCATATTATGCGGGATGTAAATAATGGTTGATTAATTCGAAGTGTTCATGCTAACGGTGCCTCTTTTTTTTTTATGTGTGTTTATATACATATTGGTCGTGGAATTTTTTATCATTCTTTTTATTTAAGAAATACTTGATTGATTGGGTGTACAATTTTTTTATTGTTGATAGCAATTGCTTTTACTGGGTATGTCTTGCCTTGAGGTCAAATGTCTTTTTGAGGGGCTACTGTTATTACTAATTTATTTAGGGCTGTACCATATATTGGAAGTATGTTGGTTGAATGAATATGGGGTGGGTTTAGAGTAGGTGATGCTACTTTGAAGCGGTTTTTTGTTTTTCATTTTCTTGGTCCTTTTATTTTATTTATGTTAGTTGGAATTCATATTATATATCTTCACGAAACTGGATCAACAAATCCTTTAGGAGTAAATAGGGATCCTGAGGCTATTCCTTTTCATAGATATTATTTATTAAAAGATTTAGTTGGAATTTTTTTAATAATTAGTTTTTTGTTTTTTATTTGCTTTTTATTGCCTGATTTATTTTTGGATCCAGTAAATTTTATTCCTGCTGATCCTATAAGAACACCTTTACATATTCAGCCTGAGTGATATTTCTTGTTTGCTTATTCTATTTTGCGTAGAATTCCTAACAAGCTTGGTGGTGTTGTTGCTTTGCTTTTATCTGTTGTAATTTTATATATTTTACCGTTTTATCCAAAAAGGTTAGTTCGTGGAAGTCAATATAATCCTATAGCACAGTTTGTTTTTTGGGTTTTTGTTAGAAGGTTTATTATGCTTACTTTTATTGGGTCTTGTCCTATTGAACCTCCATTTGTTACTTTAGGTTTATTAAGAAGATTTGTATATTTTAGCTTTTTTTTAATTTATCCTTTGGTTTGTTTATTTTGGGATAGAATAATGGAGAAAATTATTATAAGACGAAAAGTTAATTAATTTTGGAAAAATTTGTTTATTTTTTGTATTTTTAAAGAAAGAGTTTTTATTTTCCGAAGGGTAAAAGTTAAATTTTTAAAAAAGGTTTTAAATTTCATTCTTTTTGTATAATGACTTATAAAGATAAAAATAAAATTATTTATCCTGAAAGCTTTTGAGCTATCTTTGTATAGGGTTAATGTTTCAAAATTAAAAGAAATACAAAGATAGAAATGACATGTTTTTCGCAAAAGCTGATAGCTGGTTAAGAAAAAAATACATTTACGTGTAGATTTAAAAGTTACTGTTTTTAAAAGAAATAAAGGTAATTTTAAGTTTAAGTTATAAAGGGATGAGCTTTTATAATAATAAGAAAATTTAAGCTTTTTGTATAGTTGAAATTGCTAATCAGTAATATGTTTTCGTAAAAATAAGCTGAAATTTGTGTTTTTATTTTTATTTCTTTTTCTTTAAAAATTTTTTTTAGAGCGATAAGTATAAGATTAGTATTAATGTTTTATTATTCAAAAAAAAAGAAATTGAATTAAAATAGTTTTGTAAAATTGATTTATTTTTTAAGAATTCGGCAAATATTTTTTACGCCTGTTTAACAAAAACATGGCCTTTTGAAAATTTATATAAAAGGTTGGGCCTGCCCGGTGATCTGAAATGGTTTAACGGCTGCGATTGAAACCGTACTAAGGTAGCATAATAATTTGCCCTTTAATTGGGGGAGAGAATGAATGGTTTGACGGTAAAAAAGCTGTTTTAAAAATAATTAAAGAAGTTAACTTTTAAGTGAAAAGGCTTAAGTTTTTATAAAAGACGAGAAGACCCCGTCGAGCTTAATTAGGATAGCTTTATTTAAAAGATATCTAAAATTTTATTGGGGCAATAGAAAATGAAAAGAATCATTTTTTTATAGAATAAGGATCCAGTTTTGACTGAAAAAAGCAAAAGCTACCGCGGGGATAACAGGGTAATTTTTTCTGAGAGTTCATATTTAAGAGAAAGTTTGCTACCTCGATGTTGGATTAGAATTTCTTTATGCTTGCAGCAGGTATAATAGTAGGACTGTTCGTCCTTTAAAATTTTACATGATCTGAGTTCAGACCGGTGTAAACTAGGTCGGTTTCTATCTTTATTTTAAAAAACTTTTGTACGAAAGGATCAAGTTTTTATGTATTACTTAATTAGGTAAAAATTTTTTTACTTATGCCACAAATAGCTCCTACTGCTAGATTTTTTATTTTTCTTTTTATATGATTTGTTTTTATTAGAATTTTTGTAATTGTTTGATGAACTGGGAAGCGGAAGTATAGTTTTTAATTTGCTTTTACTTTTTTATTTAGGATAATTGTTTCTTTTTTTGTAAGATGTGAGTATTTAGGATTAGGTGGAATATTAATTTTCTGTTCTTCAACTATTTTTTTACTCTTTATTTTTAGAGGTTTTCCTTTTTTTTCGCATTATGGGCTGATAAATGAATGGCTTGGGTTAGACTTTTTTGGGTTTTTAATGGTTGGTTTGGTTGTTCTTGTTTTAGTTTTAAGATTAGTGTCTATAGCAAAAGAGGTGTGTTTTGGTGGTAAAATTCCAGTTAAAGATGGGATTGAGATTCCAACAGTATTAGTTTCGGCTGTGTGTGTGGTAGTCTTTTGTGCGGCTAATTGAATAGATTTTTTTTTTTTTTTTGAGTTTTCTTTAGTGCCAACGTTATGATTAATTCTTGGGTGAGGTTATCAGCCTGAGCGTTTACAGGCTGGGGTTTTTATAATAATATATACTGTTAGAGCTTCTTTGCCTTTATTATTAATTTTGTTGGTGATGTGATTAGTAGAGTCAACTGATAAGATGCTGTTAGGAAGTTTATTAATAGAGTATGATGGTTCTATTAGAAAGTGATGTTGGTTGTTTGTTATGTTAGGGTTTTTGGTAAAACTTCCTATTTATTTTTTTCATGGTTGGCTTCCAAAAGCTCATGTTGAGGCTCCTTTAGGTGGTTCAATGATTTTAGCTGGTGTTTTATTAAAGCTTGGAGGATATGGTGTGGTTCGTTTTTTGTGAATTATGTGTATAAATTTAAGAAGGGTTATATTATGGGTGGTGGTTGTAAGATTATGAGGTGGATTCTTAAGGAGAGTAATTTGTTTGGTTCAAAGAGATTTGAAGTCTTTGATTGCTTATTCTTCTATTGGTCATATGGCAATGAGTTTAGGAGGAATGTTAAGAATATATACTGTTGGTAAAATAAGTGGCGTAGCTTTAATGTTTGCTCATGGTTTATGTTCTCCTTGTTTATTTTGTCTTGCTGCTAGGGTTTATGATTGAAGTCATTCTCGGAGGGTTGCTTTGAATAAGAATGTTTTACGTCTTTTTCCTTTACTAAGATTTTTTTGGTTTAGTTTTTGTGTTTTAAACATGGGTGTTCCTCCTTCTTTAAATTTTTTTAGAGAAGTATTTTGTGTAGCTTCGGTGTTGTGATTAAGATGAGTATTTTCTTTTCCTGCTGGGTTAATGTGTTTTATGGCTGGTTGTTATTGTTTATTTTTATATTCTGTGGTAAATCATGGAAGGGTTCCTTTGGTTTTACGGCCTGTAAACTTAATTAATGAGCGGTATAGTTACAGATTCTTTTTTTCTTTTTTGATTTTGATGGGTGGTTTTTTTTTTATAGATTATATTTTTGTATAACTGGTTTAGTTTATAAAAAATGTTACTTTGTGGCTGTAAAGAAAATTAATTTTAACTAGTATTACCTTTGTGGTGTAATGAACACGTTAACTTTTCGCGTTAAAGATAGATTTTAATCTTAAGGGTTTTTATGGAAATAAAGTAATTTGAACTTATTTTTAGGGCGTTCGATTCGTCCAAAAACTTGTGCATAGAGATTTGTTTTCTTCTTTCGATATTGCTTGAGGTGGAGGTGGGTATATTTTTTGATTGTGTTCTTGGTTTTCTTGTTTTATTGCTATCTTTTTTTATCTGGTTTTTATGGTATATTTTTATAAGTTTTCTTGGTGGGAAAGGTTGTTGTTGGAGGTGAGCGAAGGTCTTGAGAAAGTTATAAGAACTGAAAAAGTTAAGGTTTTTACTGGAAGAACTCATGTTTTTGTTTGTTTGTTTATGTTTTTGGTTTCAATAAATATTAGTGGTCTTCTTCCTTTTATTTATCCTTTAACTTTTCATTTAATTGTTACTTCTAGATTTTCTGTTCCATTTTGATTAATAAGAGTTTTGGTAAATTTTAATTTTAATTGGAAGTTATTTTTTATTACTCAAATTGAGTCTTCTGAAGGTAAAGTTTTTATAACTTATGTGATTTCTTTAATGATGGTTGTTTCTGAGACTATTAGAATTTTAGTTCGTCCAATTACTCTTTCTGCTCGGTTAAGAATAAATATGTTTATTGGTCAAATGATTATGAAAGTTTTAACTTCTGTAAGTGTTGGAGTTTTTTATCCTTTTACTTATTTTGGTGGAGTAACTTTTAGTTTAGTTATGTTAAGATTAAGTGGGTTTTATTTTATTGTTGAAGTTTGTATGAGGATTTTACAAGCTATTATTTTTACTGGGTTGTGTGTATTTTATGTAAGTGAGGTAAAATTAAAAGTAGATTAGACTTAAAAAATTAAGAAATAAATTTTAATGTTTTTGATAGAGATTATTGTAATAAAAGAAAATGTTTTTGTGGTTTTACAGCAAGCTTTAGGATTGATTGGGTTTGTTGGGTTTTTAACTATTGCTCTTGTTTTAATAGGTTTAGTTATTGGTCAAGGATGACGTGAGGAGTGGGCTAAACTAACTTCTTTTGAGTGTGGTTTTGATGCTTTAAGTAGAAGTCGTTGTCCATTTTCTCTTCGATTTTTTATATTAGCTCTTTTATTTTTAATTTTTGATGTAGAAATGGTTTTGGTTTTACCTTTTATTTTTAGCTTGAAAGTTGTTTTTTTAAGTTTTTCTTTTTTGTCAAAGTGTTTAGTTTTTGTTTTTATGGTGGTGCTTTTTTTAGGTTTAGTGCATGAATATAATGAAGGAACTCTTGATTGAGTAGAGGATAAGTAGGTATAATACTTTAAAGAAAAGGTTAAGTTTGCGTCTTAAAATTAGACTTGTGTCTTTATACTTTAGTATGTTGTGCCAGATAAATTGGGTTGTCTTGATGGGGCAAAATATGAATTATATTCCAACATAAATTAGCTTTAGTAGCTATAAAAGTGATGAGCTTTTAACTCGTCGAAGCGGATTAAAGTCTGTCTAAGGCTGTTAAAGTGGCAGAAATTATGCGTTAGATTTAAGCTCTAAAGATAAGGGTGTCCTTTTTTAACAGTGATTAGGTGTTGTTTAGTTACTGTTTTAATGTTAGTAGCGGTAGCATTTTTTATTGTTACGGAGCGAAAGGGTTTGGGAATGCTTCAGATTCGACAAGGTCCAAATAAGGTTAGTGTTAAAGGAATTTTACAGGCTGTAGCAGATGGCGTAAAGTTGTTTAAAAAGGAATTTAGGTATCCTTTTTCTTGTAATAAGGAGTTATTTTTGTTAGGTCCTGTAATTTGTTTTTTTTGTGCTTATTCTTTGTGGTTGTTATTTCCTTCTAGGATTGGATGTTTAAATTTTGAATCTGGTTTATTATTTTTTTTATGTATTTCTTGTTTTAGGGTTTATGGGGTGTTTATTACTGGTTGAGTATGTGATTCTCGATATGCATTTTTGGGTGCTATGCGTGCTGTAGCTCAAAGAATTTCTTATGAAGTTTTTTTGAGGACTGCTTTATTTTTACCTCTTCTTTTGGTTGGGAGATTTGATTTTCAGGTTGCGCGAGAGGGGTATTTTAGTTCTGTTTTATTAGGTCAGGAGGTATTACTTTTATGATTAATCTCTGTTTTGGCAGAAACTAATCGTGCTCCTTTTGATTTTGTAGAGGGTGAATCTGAGTTAGTTGCTGGTTATAGAGTTGAGTTTGGTGGAGTAGGCTTTGCTCTTATTGCTTTGGCTGAATATAGAAATATTATATTTATGAGGATAATTACTGGTGTCTTGTTTTTTAGTGGTTTGATAGGAGGATCTTTTTTTGGTAGTTTAGTAATAGCTTTTTGGATAACAAGTTTATCATATTTTATTGTTTGGGTTCGCGGTGTAGTTCCTCGGTTTCGTTATGATTTATTAATGAGATTGTGTTGGGTTATTCTTTTACCTGTAAGTTTATCTTTGTTCTGTGTTGGAGTAGTTTTAAGTTTATAATCAAGTTGGTAGAAAAAATACGTCTAATTTAGGCTTAGGAAATAGACTTAGGTTTACTTGATAGTAAGAAGTAGCATATATAGTGTTTTTTGCTTACACCAAAAAGGAAATTTAAGAATTCTTCTTATTAAGTTTTAGTTTAAATAAAAATTTTTGACTGTTAATCAGAAGAAGCTGTGAAGCAAACTTAGTTGGAGAAGTTGAGTAAAGGAAGAGTGGTTATTAGATCTTGAAGTTTAATTTTTCTTATTAGGATATTAATTTTAAATTTTTTTTTTTTATTAGAAAATAATGAGGTGGCTTTGATGTTAGAATTAGATTTTTCTTTAAAATTTTTGACTGTATTAAATATTCCTTTTTTTATAGATGCTAGCTCTGCTATTTTAGGTTCTGTAGTTTTATTTATTTCTAGATTTGTTATAATTTTTTCTGGGTTCTATATAAGTCATGAAGTTTTTATAGCTCGTTTTATTAGATTGGTTGTGTTGTTTGTATTATCTATAAATTTATTAATTTTTTTTCCAAATTTTTTAATGTTAATAGTAGGGTGAGATGGATTAGGAGTAGTTTCTTTTCTTTTAGTTATTTATTACATAAATAAGGAATCTCTTTCTGCTGGAATAATTACGGCTATTTCTAATCGCTTAGGGGATGTTTTTTTTATTCTAAGAATTGGGGCTTTAAGGTCTTTTTTAAGTCTTGAATTTTTTTCTTTAACTATTTTTAAGTTGAGAATCATTTTTAGGTTTTTAGTTATGGTTGGTAGAATAACTAAAAGTGCTCAAATTCCGTTTTCAGCTTGATTACCTGCGGCGATAGCTGCTCCTACTCCGGTTTCTACTTTGGTTCATTCTTCTACTCTTGTTACTGCTGGGGTTTATGTTTTGTACCGTTTTTCAGGGTTGATTTCTTTGGAATTAATAGTGGTTTTAATGTTTTTTTCTATAATAACTTTAATTATAGCTGGTTTAAGGGCAATTTTAGAAGTAGATATAAAAAAGGTTATTGCTTTATCTACTTTGAGACAATTAGGTGTAATAATGTTGGCTATTTCTTTGGGAATAAAAATAATTGCTTTATTTCATTTGGTTGTTCATGCTTTTTTTAAAGCTTTAATGTTTATGTGTGTAGGTGCTGTTATTTTTTATAGTGGAGGAGTACAAGATGGACGTTTGTTAGGAGAAGGATGGCGTCGTCTTCCGATTGTAAGAATGTGGTTGGTTGTGTGTAATATGTCTTTGATAGGTCTTCCTTTCATATCCGGATTTTATTCTAAAGATTTAATCTTAGAAATGGGAATGAGTAAAGGGTTTAGTGGTCTTGGGTTGTTTGTTTTTATTGTTTCTGTTGTTTTAACTGTATTATATGCTGTTCGTATAATTTTAATAGTTTTAACGTCAGATTCTATTTTTTCCTTAGAAGGTTATTCTTCTATAAATTATTTTTTATTCTTTTCTACATTGGGTTTAGGTTTTGGTGCAATTTGAGGAGGATATTTTATTCAAAGAGTAATAAAGTCTTTTTATAAGTTTATTTTTATTTCTTCTTTTTTAAAACTAGGAATTTTACTTTCTATTGTTGTTAGTTTAATTATGGTTTTTTTATTATTTATGTTTGGAAATTTAACTATAAAAGGAGGATGATTTTCTTTTTTTTTAGGAAAAATGTGGTTTTTGCCTTTTTTGTCTGGTAATTTTATTAGTTCTTGATTTTTGAGAAATTCATTAAAAATAAATTATTTTTTAGAAAAAAGGTGGTTGGAGAGAATAGTGTGAGGTGGTGGTTTAAAGGAGGTTGCTTGATCTTTTAGGTCTTCTATTCATCAGAGTCATACTAAGGTAGCAGGTGTTATTGTTTTTTTGGGGGTGATTTTATTTATAGTTTTATTTCTTTTATAATAAAATGGAAGTGTTTGTTTTGTTTTTTTTATTGGTAGTTAGACAAATGTTTTTGTCTTTTTCTTTTCCTTTAGCGTTAGGGGCTGTTATTTTAAGATTAGGGGTTTTGGTGGCTTTGTTAATGGTAATAGTTGGTGCTCCTCTTTTTGGGTTTAGTTTTTTTATGGTATTAGTTGGTGGGGTTTTGGTAGTTTTTGGTTATACTATTTCTTTGGTTCCTTTTATTAAGGCGGAGGGCAAGGGAATAGTTTTTAATTCTAAAGGGTTTTATTTAGGTTTATTTCTTATTAGTGGTTGTTTTTGGTGAATAGTTTCTAGAGAAACTTATAAGTGAATATTTTTAAGAGGAGTAGAAATTTTATTTTTTTCTGGTGAATGAGGGGTAGTTATTGTGTTATTAAGGATTTTATTGTTAGTAGTAATAATTACTGTTGTTTCAGTTGCTGGGAAGCAGCACGGAGCATTAATTAAATAGTGATAATAAGTTTTTTTTTTTTTTTATTTTTTTTGTCTGTGTTTTATGTTTTTTATAATAGTTTTCATTTCTTAAATGTTTTATTAGTTTTTGAGTTAATGGTTGTTTCTATTTTTATTGGGTTGTTTTATGGTCTTACAATTGGAACTAATAGTTTTAGTCTTTATTTTTGTATTATTTTTTTAACTCTTGCTGTTTGTGAGAGAGTTTTGGGCTTAAGAATTTTGGTAGGAGTAAGTCGTTTTTCTGGAATATACCAGACTAAGCCTTTTAGGTTTTTGGGGTTTTAGTTAGTGAGCTGGTGTAGAGGCACGAAAAGTTTTGGTCTTTTAAGAATTTTATCATTAGAATGCTTACTTGTGGTTTTTACTTTGGTGCCTTCTTTAGCTAGGTGGTTGTCATTTTTTATGTTGAGTGTTGGGATTTTTTGGTCTTTGTGTAGGGCTAGAATTTTTGGTGCTTGAGTGGCTATGGAGTTAAGTTTTATTGGTGTTGTAGGTCTTTTAGGAGGTTCTAGTTTTGATGAGAGAGAGAGTTTAGTTAAATATTTTGTTGTTCAGGTAATTGGTTCTTCTTTGTTGATGGCTTCAATTGTTTTTCTTTTAAGGGGGTGTTTTTTGATTTTGGTTGAGGTTGTTTTTTTGTTGGGTTTGTTTTTAAAGTTGGGACTTTTTCCTTTTCATTTTTGGGTTCCTAGGGTTATAAGGGGGTTAACATGGTTGGGTTGTTTTATTGTTTCCGTAGTACAAAAAATTATTCCTATATGATTTCTTACTAATTTTTGTGTTTCTTCTTTTGGGTTTGGAATAGTAGAATTTAGTTCTGTTTTGACGTGTTTAATAGGTTGTGTGGGAGGTTTAATAGTTTTGCACTTTCGTGTTTTGTTAGGTTATTCTTCTTTGGTTCATATGGGGTTTATGGCTATGATGAGTTTGGAAAGAATAGTTAGTTTCTTTATTTATTATGTTGTATATTTTATTGTAAATGCTGGTTTAATAGTAAGATTGTGAAGTGTAAGGGTTTATTCTTTTTTTGATTTGTTGAAGAGGAAAAGTGGGGGTTCTTTTATTTGGGTTAGATTATATTTGTTGTCTTTGGCTGGTGTTCCTCCTTTTGTAGGAAGGTTTGTAAAAGTAGTTTTTTTATTAAAAGTTTGATTGGTGTTTCCAATAATTTGTGTTGTTTTGCTAGTAAGTTCTGCTGTAAGAATATTTTTTTATTTAAGATTTTTTATGGGTCTTTACTTTAGTTTAGGTAACTTTTTTTTTGTTTCTAACTATTCTTTTAATATAATAAGGAAAAATTTTATTTTGTTGTTAATGAGATTAATAATTAATGTTGTGGTAAGTGTTGTATTGTTTAGAATGGTTGGGCTTATGTAGCAAAAGTAGTTTAGAAAGAATGTAAAGTTGTCATCTTTAAGGGGCCAAAGTGGTCTTTTGTTGGATTAATAGTTTAAGTAGAATAAGAGTTTTGTAAACTTTAGGTATGATTTCGGAAATTTAATCCAAAATATTAGCCTGTGGTATTAGGTTGGTTTTTCCTTCTATTTTATACATGGAATAAGAAGAAAAGAGAAAGGATTGCTCTTTTTGAAGGTTGGGTTCTTAATGGATTAACTGAATTGGGAGTAAGTTATTTTTTATAAAAAAGAATATAAAATAATAATATTTCGACTCCAGTAGATAATATTGAATAGTATTGAAAGATAGTTTAAGAGATTGGGATTAAAAGGGAAGAAATAAAGTGCCAGCACTTGCGGTCAGACTTTGTCCTTGAGCTAATTAGTTTGTAAGAGAGTAATGTTTAAAATAAAATTAAAAGTCTGCTTTTTCTGGTCAAATACAAACAAAAAGTTTGATCTAATTTTAAGTAGTTTTAAGACTAAAGCTCAGAAGGCTGTAATAGAGACGGGGATTTGAGACCCTCTTATTGAAGCTGTCTTAAATCTTACGGGTACTACGAACAAACGCGTTTAAAACTCGAACAGGTTGGCGGTATTTTATAACCATTAAGGGGAACTTGGCGGTTAAACCGATGATCCTCGTAATACTTTACCCTAAGTTTTCTTTGCATACCGCCGTCATTAGGTGTACCTAAAGGGGAAAGATTGCAGCGAGATATCATTTATTTAATATGTGAAGAAGTTCAGGTAGACGTGTAGGGTTTCTTAGGGGCTTAGCTGAGTTACAAATGTAAAGCAATTATGGATCATAAAATGAAATATTTATGTGAAAGCGTACTTATTAGTAAATTTTAAAGAGAGAAATTTTGAATTGAGTAAATAAAATGTGTACAAATCGCCCGGCGCCCTCGAATATTTAAATTGAGGTAAGTCGTAACATAGTAATGCTAGTAAAAACTGGTGTTGTGAAGAGTAAACTAAGTAAAGTTTTCTGGTTCATGCCCAGAGTATAGAGAAAACATCTCTCTCTTTTAATTTCATCCTGTAGTATAAAAAGTATATTAAGTTGCAACCTTAATGGTGTGATATTTCTCCAGGGTTTAAAAGAGGCGTCCGTAGAGGTGTAAAGTTGTAGCCTTTATTATGGGAGTAAAATCTCTCCTTCTTTAAGGAAGTGCTGGGCGCACTAAGACTTCTAATCTTTATTGCAGGAGGTTCAATTCCTTTTACTTCCTTTTGGCACGTACTGGATATCATTTGGTTGATGTGAGGCCTTGGCCTCTAAGAGCTTCTATTGGGGCTTTAGGTTTTACTATTGGTTTTGTTACTTATGTTCATGAGGGAATAAGAATGTTAGTTTGTTGTTTTTTATTAGGTTCTTTTTCTTTAATTGCTTTAACGGCTGTTCGTTGATGAGGTGATGTTATTGTAGAGAGGACTTTTTTGGGGAATCATACTAGTCTTGTAGTTTTAAACTTAAAATATGGTTTTTGATTTTTTGTTTTGTCAGAAGCTTTTCTTTTTGTTAGGTTTTTTTGAGCTTTTTTTAATTCTAGGATTGGGGAGCTATCACAGCAAGGTGTTGGTCATTGACCTCCTTTAGGGGTAAAGTCTATTTGTCCTTGAAAAGTTCCTGCATTAAATACTGCTGTATTAGTTGGTTCAGGTTTGTTTGTAAATTGGGCTCATGGTGCTGTAAAAGCTCATGGTTTGGTAAGGATGGATGATTCTAAGGGCAATAATACTAAGGTTTTTTTGGGGCGGTCTTATACAGGAGGTGAATATTGACGGATTCATGGTTTAATTTCTCTTGGGATTACTATTATTTTAGGTATTTTTTTTACTTGGCTTCAAGCTACTGAATATTATATGGCTTCTTATACTATTGCTGATAGAGTATTTGGTTCTGCTTTTTTTATTTTAACAGGTTTTCATGGTGCTCATGTAATTGCTGGTACTTTATTTTTGACTGTATGCTGAGTTCGATTATATTTATATCATTTTTCTTATCAGCACCATCATTTCGGGATGTATGCCGCTACAATTTATTGGCACTTTGTTGATTTAGTTTGGGTTTTTGTTTACGGAATTATTTATATTTGAGGACATTAGTATTTATAGTTAGTTAAGGACTTTAAGTTATGAAGACTATAATATTTCAAGTATTAAAGAGGGTGTGCCCAAGTTCTGAATAAGGTGTATTTTAAATAGAATATGAGCTTTGGGAGCTCATGGAGCACTTGTGTGTCATCTTAACTTTTGTGGATTAATATATAAATTTCTTGTGTGGCTTGAGCCACACAAGAAAATTATGTTATATATATGTATATATAAATATATATATATATATATATATAAAGTAATAAATTGATTAATAATATATTTTAAATTAATATTAATTTTATAACATATTTATATTATAAATAATTATATTTTATAACATAATTCAAAAAAAAAAAAAAAAAATCTAATAAATTAAAATATTTATTAATATAATATATATTTTAGAGTCATTTATTTTTTAATTAATTTTTAAATTATATAATTATTTTAAAAAAATTTATTTATACTGAAGAGAGCTTATAATTTATTATAGGCTCTTTCTTCAGTATAAATATAAATTTTTTTAAAATAATTATATTTTATTTATTTTCTTAATAAGAATTTATTGTTAAAATAAATTCTTATTAAGGGGTAGGAGGGGGATCCTAGGGGGAATAAGATTCCCCCTAGGTAGAACCTCTGTAGAGGTTATATATAGAACCCATATCCCCCTCCTGTAGGGATATGGGTGATGTATGGGGGAAAAAGGGGGTCTGGGGGAAAAAGGGGGGGAGGTTGAAAAAAAATGTTAAAAGAATTTTTTTTTATTAAAATGGTCTTTGTGGGGAATTATAAGTTGAGTTGAATAAATTTAATTTTTTGAAAATTTGTTGAAATTAAAATTTTTTATGTTGGGAAAAATTAAAAAATTATTTACTAAGAAATATAAAGTAAAAATTTTTTTAAGGTTTTTAATTTTTTTTTTGGTTTTTTAAAAATTTTTTTTAGGTTGATTACAGTTTTTATTATTTTTAATTTGTGAAGGTTTACCAGAGGAATAAAAAAGTATTAAGAAGAGTGCAAGGGTACCCCCTTATATAAAAATTTTAAATTTAAAGTTTAAGCTGGAATTCTTAAGACAAGGTTTTTTAAAATTTTAAAATTTTATGGTTTTAGGTTTGTATGGGGAATTCTATTTAACGTTTAAAGATTTTTAATTTTTTTTTTGGTTTTTTAAAAATTTTTTTTAGGTTGATTACAGTTTTTATTATTTTTAATTTGTGAAGGTTTACCAGAGGAATAAAAAAGTATTAAGAAGAGTGCAAGGGTACCCCCTTATATAAAAATTTTAAATTTAAAGTTTAAGCTGGAATTCTTAAGACAAGGTTTTTTAAAATTTTAAAATTTTATGGTTTTAGGTTTGTATGGGGAATTCTATTTAACGTTTAAAGATTTTTAATTTTTTTTTTGGTTTTTTAAAAATTTTTTTTAGGTTGATTACAGTTTTTATTATTTTTAATTTGTGAAGGTTTACCAGAGGAATAAAAAAGTATTAAGAAGAGTGCAAGGGTACCCCCTTATATAAAAATTTTAAATTTAAAGTTTTTAGTTAACAGAGGTAATTAGAAGAGAATTTCTTATAAAAAAGTTGGTCGCGTAAGTAATTGATTAATAAATAGGATGGTGAATTTTTCTATTTTTTTAGTTAACAGAGGTAATTAGAAGAGAATTTCTTATAAAAAAGTTGGTCGCGTAAGTAATTGATTAATAAATAGGATGGTGAATTTTTCTATTTTTTTAGTTAACAGAGGTAATTAGAAGAGAATTTCTTATAAAAAAGTTGGTCGCGTAAGTAATTGATTAATAAATAGGATGGTGAATTTTTCTATTTTTTTAGTTAACAGAGGTAATTAGAAGAAAGTTTTTATAAAGGTTTATTATTATATAGTTAGTTGTTTTAGTTTAAAACATGGTCTTGATAGTTTATAAAGAACATAGCGTTGAAGGTGTTAAAGAAGCTTTTAGTTTTAAGACAGTTTTGAATTTAAGAGTGGTAGTTAAGTTACTACGATGCAAATTTGCTTGTA